GCTAGCGTAGCTTAAAATAAAGCATAGCACTGAAGATGCTAAGACGGGCCCTAGAAAGCTCCGCATGCACAAAGGCTTGGTCCTGACTTTACTGTTAGCTTTAACACAACTTACACATGCAAGTATCCGCGCCCCTGTGAGGATGCCCTTAATCCCCCGCCCGGGGACGAGGAGCAGGTATCAGGCACTAATTTATGCCCAAAACGCCTTGCCACGCCACACCCCCATGGGAATTCAGCAGTGATAGATATTAAGCCATAAGTGAAAACTTGACTTAGTTAGTGTTAAGAGGGCCGGTAAAACTCGTGCCAGCCACCGCGGTTATACGAGAGGCCCTAGTTAATAACCACGGCGTAAAGGGTGGTTAGGGATAAATATAAATAAAGTCGAAGGGCCTCTTGGCCGTCATACGCTCCTGAGTGTCCGAAGCCCATAAGCGAAAGTAGCTTTAATATAGTCAACCTGACTCCACGAAAACTGAGGAACAAACTGGGATTAGATACCCCACTATGCTCAGCCGTAAACCTAGACGTTATAACACAATAAACGTCCGCCCGGGTACTACGAGCGTTAGCTTGAAACCCAAAGGACTTGGCGGTGCCTTAGACCCCCCTAGAGGAGCCTGTTCTAGAACCGATAACCCCCGTTAAACCTCACCACTTCTAGCCATCCCCGCCTATATACCGCCGTCGTCAGCTTACCCTGTGAAGGATTAATAGTAAGCTAAGTGGATATATTCCAAAACGTCAGGTCGAGGTGTAGCGCACGAAGTGGGAAGAAATGGGCTACATTTTCTATTATAGAATACCCACGGATAGTACCCTGAAAAATTACTCGAAGGAGGATTTAGTAGTAAAAAGGAAAAAGAGTGTCCTTTTGAACCCGGCTCTGAGGCGCGTACACACCGCCCGTCACTCTCCCCTGTCATACAGCAACAAATGTTCCTAACACCAAAGCACGGACAAGGGGAGGCAAGTCGTAACATGGTAAGTGTACCGGAAGGTGCACTTGGATCAAACCCAGGGTGTGGCTGAGACAGTTAAGCATCTCCCTTACACCGAGAAGACATCCATGCAAATTGGATCGCCCTGAGCCAGACAGCTAGCTTAACCACCAAATTAACTTGATATTATAGATAATTTAATACTAATTAAATAAGAAAACTAAATCATTTTTCCACCTTAGTACGGGAGACGGAAAAGGTAATTTTAAGCAATAGAGAAAGTACCGCAAGGGAAAGCTGAAAGAGTAATGAAATAATCCATATAAGCACGAAAAAGCAGAGCCTAATCCTCGTACCTTTTGCATCATGATTTAGCCAGCACTACACAAGCAAAGCGACCTTTAGTTTGAAATCCCGAAACCAAGTGAGCTACCCCGGGACAGCCTTTTGGGCGAACCCGTCTCTGTGGCAAAAGAGTGGGAAGAGCCCCGGGTAGAGGTGATAAACCTACCGAACTTGGTGATAGCTGGTTGCCTAAGAAGTGAATAGAAGTTCAGCCTCGTACCCCTTTAGCCAACCAGGAAATATCTAAATAAGCATAAAAGAGACATACGAGAGTTAGTTAAAGGGGGTACAGCCCCTTTAATAAAGGACACAACCTTAAATAGGAGGATAAGAGTCACATTTTATAAAACTAGTCGTCCCAGTGGGCCTAAAAGCAGCCATCTGAATAGAAAGCGTTAAAGCTCAAACGACATGTAGTTTATTATACTGATAAATAGCCCAACTCCCCTAAGGATATTAGGCCGTTCCATGCTACCATGGAAGAGACCATGCTAAAATGAGTAATAAGAGGGCATGACCCTCTCCTAGCACAAGTGTAAATCAGATTGGACAAACCACTGAAAATTAACGAACCCATAAAAAGAGGGTAATGTGTTTACCAAAGAAATCAAGAAAATAACACACGCTTACATCGTTAAACCCACACTGGAGTGCCATCAAGGAAAGACTAAAAGGAAGGGAAGGAACTCGGCAAACACAAGCCTCGCCTGTTTACCAAAAACATCGCCTCCTGCAAACCCCTACGTATAGGAGGTCCAGCCTGCCCGGTGACTACAAGTTTAACGGCCGCGGTATTTTGACCGTGCAAAGGTAGCGCAATCACTTGTCTTTTAAATGAAGACCTGTATGAATGGCTAAACGAGGGCTTAACTGTCTCCCTTTCCAGGTCAGTGAAATTGATCTACCCGTGCAGAAGCGGGTATATAACTACAAGACGAGAAGACCCTTTGGAGCTTAAGGTACAAACTCACCTACGTTAAGCAACTTGTTAAACAAGCGTAAACATTGTAGAAATTGGAATTTTACCTTCGGTTGGGGCGACCATGGAGAACAAGTAATCCTCCAAGTGGACTGGGGAAGACCCTAGAGCCAAGAACGACACTTCTAAGTCACAGAAATTTTGACCAAATATGATCCGGCTATAAGACCGATCAACGAACCAAGTTACCCTAGGGATAACAGCGCAATCCTCTCCAAGAGTCCATATCGACGAGAGGGTTTACGACCTCGATGTTGGATCAGGACATCCTAATGGTGCAGCCGCTATTAAGGGTTCGTTTGTTCAACGATTAAAGTCCTACGTGATCTGAGTTCAGACCGGAGCAATCCAGGTCAGTTTCTATCTGTAATGTCATTTTTCCTAGTACGAAAGGACCGGAAAATAGAGGCCCATGCTAAAGGCACGCCTCACCCCTAATTAATGAAGACAACTAAATTAAGTAAAGGGAGGACTCAAATGCAGGCCAAAATAAGGCCTCACTAAGATGGCAGAGCATGGTAATTGCAAAAGGCCTAAGCCCTTTCAACCAGGGGTTCAAATCCTCTTCTTAGTTATGCTAAACACTCTATTAACACATCTGGTTAATCCTCTTGCGTATATTGTCCCCGTCCTGTTAGCGGTGGCCTTCCTCACACTTCTTGAACGTAAAGTCCTAGGCTATATACAACTACGAAAAGGGCCAAATATTGTAGGGCCTTATGGACTTCTACAACCAATCGCAGATGGGGTTAAATTATTTATTAAAGAGCCCGTCCGCCCATCTACATCATCCCCCTTTTTATTCTTAGCTGCCCCAATGCTCGCGTTAACACTGGCCATAGTATTATGAGCACCTATGCCTATACCCCAACCAGTTGCAGACTTAAATTTAGGCATTTTATTTGTTCTTGCCCTGTCCAGTCTAGCCGTATATTCTATTCTAGGGTCAGGATGAGCATCCAATTCAAAATATGCACTAATTGGCGCCCTTCGAGCAGTCGCCCAAACAATTTCATATGAAGTAAGCCTTGGACTAATTTTGTTGACTATTATTATCTTCTCAGGAGGCTATACACTACAAATGTTTAGTGTCACACAAGAAAGTGTTTGGCTCCTAATTCCAGCTTGACCCTTAGCAGCAATATGATATATTTCCACACTAGCTGAAACAAACCGCGCACCTTTCGACCTAACGGAGGGTGAATCCGAATTAGTTTCCGGGTTCAACGTAGAATATGCCGGGGGACCCTTTGCCCTATTTTTCTTGGCTGAGTACGCTAACATTTTACTAATAAATACCCTATCGGCCATTCTTTTTCTTGGTGCATCTAACATCCCATCTATACCAGAACTAACTACAATCAACCTAATAACTAAGGCCGCACTACTTTCGGTAGTGTTCCTTTGAGTTCGGGCATCTTATCCTCGGTTCCGGTATGATCAGCTAATACATTTAATCTGAAAAAATTTTCTCCCCCTGACTCTAGCCCTAGTCATTTGACACACCGCCCTTCCTATTGCATTAGCGGGGCTTCCTCCACAATTATAACTATTAAGGAACTGTGCCTGAATCTTTAAGGACCACTTTGATAGAGTGGCTTATGGGGGTTAAAGTCCCTCCAGTTCCTAGAAAGAAGGGAATTGAACCCATCCTCAAGAGATCAAAACTCTTGGTGCTTCCTCTACACCACTTTCTATGATAAGGTCAGCTAATAAAGCTTTCGGGCCCATACCCCGGACATGACGGTTAAAATCCCTCCCATATCAATGAACCCTTATGTGCTTACCATCCTTCTGTCCAGTCTAGGATTAGGAACCACCTTAACCTTTGCCAGCTCACACTGGCTCCTGGCTTGAATAGGCCTTGAAGTCAATACTCTAGCGATTATTCCACTGATAACCCAACAACACCACCCACGAGCGGTAGAAGCGGCAACAAAGTATTTTTTAACCCAAGCGACCGCCGCAGCAATAATCTTATTTGCCGCCACCACTAATGCCTGGTTGATAGGCGAGTGAAGCATCAATGATATGTCACACCCAATTGCATCCTCAATAACTGTTGCCGCCCTGGCACTTAAAATTGGACTTGCACCTATACACTTTTGACTCCCAGAAGTACTCCAAGGGCTTGATCTACTTACCGGGTTAATCTTATCTACTTGACAAAAGCTAGCCCCTCTCGCATTAATTATACAAATAGCCCCCACTCTTAATCCGATGATATTAACATCACTAGGACTCCTTTCCGCATTGGTTGGTGGGTGAGGGGGGCTCAATCAAACTCAAGCCCGAAAAATCTTGGCCTACTCTTCTATTGCTCACATAGGATGAATAATTATTATTTTACAATATGCCCCACATCTAACCCTTCTTGCCCTAGCTATGTATGTATTCATAACATCCACCGCCTTCTTATCATTAAAAATAACATCTGCCACAAATATTGCCACCATCACGGCCATGTGATCAAAGACCCCAATCTTAGTATCAACTACAGCCCTGGCCTTACTCTCCCTAGGAGGCCTACCCCCACTAACAGGGTTTATAACCAAGTGACTTATCTTACAAGAAATAACAAAACAGCAACTTCCACTTACAGCGACAATTATAGCCTTGGCCGCCCTCCTGAGTCTTTATTTCTACCTCCGATTATGCTATGCTATAGCTCTTACTATTTCCCCCAGTACAACTAATGCTACCACACCATGACGAACTGAAGTAAATCAGTCCACAACTACTCTTGCCTTATTTACAATTATTACTTTGGGGCTGCTACCAATTACCCCAGCAATTGTAGCCCTTGTTATCTAGGGACTTAGGATAATTAGACCAAGAGCCTTCAAAGCTCTAAGCAGGAGTTAAAATCTTCTAGTCCCTGATAAGACCTGCGGGACTTTATCCCACATCTTCTGAATGCAACCCAGACACTTTAATTAAGCTAAGGCCTTTTCTAGATGAGAAGGCCTCGATCCTACAAACTCTTAGTTAACAGCTAAGCGCCCAAACCAGCGGGCATTCATCTACCTTTCCCGCCGTTAACAGAGTAAGGCGGGAAAGCCCCGGCAGACGTTAATCTGCGTCTCTGGATTTGCAATCCAACGTGTACTCCACTACGGGGCTTGATAGGAAAAGGACTTGAACCTCTATATACGGGGCTACAACCCGCCGCCTAACTTCGGCCATCCTACCTGTGGCAATCACACGCTGATTCTTCTCTACTAACCACAAAGATATTGGCACCCTCTACCTAGTATTTGGTGCCTGGGCCGGAATAGTCGGGACTGCCCTAAGCCTATTAATCCGAGCCGAGCTAAGCCAGCCGGGATCCCTCCTCGGCGATGATCAAATCTACAATGTCATTGTTACCGCACACGCCTTCGTTATAATTTTCTTTATAGTAATACCCATTCTTATTGGAGGCTTTGGTAACTGACTTGTTCCCTTGATAATTGGAGCCCCTGACATAGCCTTCCCACGAATAAATAACATGAGCTTTTGACTCTTACCACCCTCCTTTCTTCTCTTATTAGCATCATCCGGTGTTGAAGCTGGGGCTGGTACGGGATGAACAGTATATCCACCACTTTCAGGCAACCTAGCCCATGCAGGTGCATCCGTAGACTTAACCATCTTCTCACTTCACTTAGCAGGTGTATCGTCAATCTTGGGGGCAATTAACTTTATTACGACAACAATTAATATAAAACCCCCAGCCATCTCACAATATCAAACCCCATTATTTGTGTGATCTGTGTTAGTAACTGCCGTTCTACTCCTACTATCTTTACCAGTTTTGGCTGCCGGGATCACAATGCTTCTAACAGACCGAAATCTTAATACCACATTCTTTGACCCTGCCGGGGGAGGAGATCCTATTCTTTACCAGCACTTGTTCTGATTTTTTGGTCATCCAGAAGTATATATTTTAATTTTACCAGGATTTGGAATTATTTCCCATGTAGTAGCCTACTATTCGGGCAAAAAAGAACCCTTTGGGTATATAGGAATAGTATGAGCCATAATGGCTATTGGCCTACTAGGGTTTATTGTCTGAGCCCACCACATGTTTACTGTTGGTATAGATGTAGACACCCGTGCATATTTTACATCCGCAACAATAATTATTGCTATCCCAACAGGCGTAAAAGTTTTTAGCTGACTAGCTACCCTCCATGGAGGCTCTATTAAATGAGAAACACCTATATTATGGGCTCTTGGCTTTATTTTCCTGTTTACAGTAGGGGGCCTGACAGGAATTGTATTAGCTAATTCATCATTAGACATTGTACTACATGACACATATTATGTAGTTGCACACTTCCACTATGTCTTATCAATGGGTGCTGTATTTGCTATTATAGCAGCTTTCGTCCACTGGTTCCCATTATTTACAGGATATACTCTCCACAGTACATGAACCAAAATCCACTTTGGAGTAATATTTATCGGCGTAAACCTTACATTCTTCCCACAGCATTTCCTAGGCCTTGCAGGAATACCACGACGATATTCAGACTACCCCGATGCCTACACCCTTTGAAATACAGTGTCATCTATTGGGTCCCTAATCTCCCTGGTAGCAGTAGTTATATTCCTCTTTATTTTATGAGAAGCATTTGCCGCTAAACGAGAAGTCTTATCCGTAGAATTAACTACAACAAATGTTGAATGACTTCACGGGTGCCCTCCACCTTACCACACCTTTGAAGAACCCGCATTTGTTCAAGTTCGATCAAATTAACCGAGGAAGGGAGGAATTGAACCCCCATCTACTGGTTTCAAGCCAGTCACATAGCCACTCTGTCACTTCCTTTAAGACATTAGTAAATTCGCAAATTACATCACCTTGTCAAGGTGAAATTGTAGGTTAAACTCCTGCATGTCTTGAGCCCCAGGCTTAATGGCACATCCCACACAATTAGGATTCCAAGACGCGGCATCACCCGTTATAGAAGAACTTCTTCACTTCCATGATCATGCTTTAATAATTGTCTTTCTAATTAGTACTTTGGTACTTTACATTATTGTTGCGATAGTATCAACAAAGCTCACAAACAAATATATTTTGGACTCCCAAGAAATTGAAATTGTATGAACTGTACTACCAGCCGTAATTCTTGTCTTAATTGCGCTTCCCTCCCTTCGAATCCTTTATCTTATAGATGAGATTAATGACCCCCACCTAACAATTAAAGCTATAGGACATCAATGATATTGAAGCTACGAATATACTGACTACGAAAACCTAGGTTTTGACTCATACATAATTCCAACTCAGGATCTTAATCCGGGCCAGTTTCGGCTTCTTGAAGCTGACCACCGAATGGTTGTTCCCATAGAGTCCCCAATCCGAGTACTTGTCTCAGCCGAAGATGTATTACATTCTTGAGCAGTACCATCCCTTGGGGTAAAAATAGACGCAGTCCCAGGCCGTCTAAACCAAACAGCCTTTATTGCCTCCCGACCAGGTGTATTTTATGGACAATGCTCTGAGATCTGTGGAGCAAACCATAGCTTTATACCTATTGTAGTGGAAGCAGTTCCACTTGAACACTTCGAAAACTGATCCTCACTAATACTAGAAGACGCCTCACTAGGAAGCTAAATCTGGACCTCAGCATTGGCCTTTTAAGCCAAAGAATGGTGCCTCCCAACCACCTCTAGTGAAATGCCTCAATTAAACCCTGCCCCTTGATTCGCAATTTTAGTATTTTCATGATTGGTATTTCTTACCATTATCCCAACCAAAGTAATAAGTCATACATCACCTAATGAACCAATACCTATTGGTTCTGAGGAACACAAAACTGAACCCTGAGACTGACCATGGCAATAAGCTTTTTCGATCAATTTGCAAGTCCATCTTATTTAGGTATTCCTCTAATTGTTATTGCAATTGCCCTTCCCTGAGTACTATATCCCACCTCCACCTCTCGATGAGTTGGTAATCGACTTATTACAATCCAAGGATGATTCCTAAACCAATTCACAAGCCAACTTATAATACCATTAAACTTGGGGGGCCATAAGTGGGCACTTCTTATAGCCTCTTTAATAGTATTCCTAATTACCATTAATATGCTTGGACTTCTGCCATATACTTTTACCCCTACAACGCAACTGTCCTTAAATATGGGGTTTGCAGTACCATTATGACTCGCTACAGTAATTATTGGTATACGTAATCAACCAACGGTTGCCTTAGGACACCTCTTACCAGAAGGTACTCCAATCCTTTTAATTCCTGTACTTATTATTATTGAAACAATTAGCCTTTTTATTCGACCCTTAGCCCTAGGAGTTCGGCTAACAGCTAATCTTACCGCAGGTCACCTTCTTATTCAACTAATTGCCACAGCCGTGTTTGTTCTTTTACCAATAATACCCACAGTGGCGATTCTCACAGCTGCCGTCCTATTTCTACTTACATTATTAGAAGTTGCAGTGGCAATAATTCAAGCTTATGTATTTGTACTTCTTCTTAGCTTATATCTTCAAGAGAACGTCTAATGGCCCACCAAGCACACGCATATCATATGGTTGATCCAAGCCCATGACCCCTAACCGGCGCAATCGGAGCATTACTAGTAACATCCGGCTTAGCAATCTGGTTTCACTTCCACTCCACCACACTTATAACCCTTGGACTGATACTTCTACTTCTTACAATATACCAGTGATGACGAGACATCATCCGAGAAGGGACATTTCAGGGTCATCACACACCCCCCGTTCAAAAAGGCTTACGATATGGTATAATTCTATTTATTACCTCCGAAGTATTCTTTTTCCTTGGATTTTTCTGAGCTTTCTATCACTCAAGCTTGGCACCTACTCCAGAGCTAGGAGGATGCTGACCACCAACAGGTCTTATCACATTAGACCCTTTCGAAGTCCCACTACTAAATACGGCCGTCCTTTTAGCATCCGGAGTCACGGTAACATGAACCCATCACAGCCTGATAGAAGGAGATCGTAAGCAAGCAATTCAATCCCTAACACTAACCATTTTATTAGGGGTTTACTTTACCGCCTTACAAGCCATAGAATATTATGAAGCACCTTTTACAATTGCAGATGGGGTTTACGGCTCAACATTCTTTGTAGCCACAGGATTCCACGGCCTACACGTTATTATTGGCTCTTCATTCTTGGCCGTCTGCCTGCTTCGCCAAATCCAATATCACTTTACATCCGAACACCACTTCGGCTTTGAAGCTGCCGCCTGATACTGACACTTCGTAGACGTAGTATGATTATTCCTCTACGTGTCAATTTACTGATGAGGCTCATATCTTTCTAGTATTTAAAGTTAGTACAGGTGACTTCCAATCACTTAGTCTTGGTTAAACCCCAAGGAAAGATAATGAACTTAGTTATTACGATTTTAACTATTACAATAACCCTCTCTTTCGTGTTAGCAATTGTGTCTTTTTGACTTCCCCAAATTAACCCGGATGCAGAAAAGCTTTCACCCTATGAGTGCGGCTTTGATCCTCTGGGATCAGCTCGACTTCCATTCTCTTTACGATTCTTTCTAGTTGCCATCCTATTCTTATTGTTTGACCTAGAAATTGCACTCTTACTCCCACTACCCTGGGGAAATCAACTTCATGACCCTACAAGCACCTTTTTCTGGGCCACAACAGTCTTAATCTTACTTACCTTAGGACTAATTTATGAATGAACCCAAGGAGGCCTAGAATGGGCGGAATAGAGGATTAGTCCAATACAAGACCCCTGATTTCGGCTCAGAAAATTATGGTTTAATTCCATAACCCTCTTATGACACCCGTACACTTCAGCTTTACCTCAGCTTTTATATTAGGCCTAATAGGTCTAGCATTCCATCGCACCCATCTACTTTCTGCGCTGCTTTGTTTAGAAGGGATAATACTATCCTTGTTTATTGCACTGGCCCTGTGAGCAATACAATTTGAATCAACTATATTTTCTGCAGCCCCCATATTATTACTAGCCTTCTCCGCCTGCGAGGCCAGTGCAGGCCTAGCCCTCTTAGTTGCCACAGCCCGCACCCATGGGACTGACCGACTACAAAATCTGAATCTATTACAATGCTAAAAGTATTAATCCCCACACTTATGTTATTCCCAACAATTTGATTATCATCACCTAAATGGTTATGACCTACTGTAACCGCTCAAAGTCTATTGATCGCATCTATTAGCCTTGTCTGATTAAAATGAACATCAGAAACTGGATGATCAACCTCTAATATATATCTGGCCACAGACCCACTATCAACCCCCCTCTTAGTCCTTACGTGCTGACTTCTCCCATTAATAATTCTGGCTAGTCAAAACCACATTAACCCAGAGCCAATAAATCGACAACGCCTGTACATTACGCTCTTGGCCTCCCTCCAGACTTTCCTAATTATAGCATTTGGGGCCACAGAAATTGTTATGTTTTATATTATATTTGAGGCCACCCTCATCCCTACGCTTATTATCATCACCCGATGAGGTAATCAAACCGAACGCTTGAATGCCGGAACCTATTTCCTATTTTATACCCTAGCAGGCTCATTACCCCTTTTAGTAGCTTTACTTATACTTCAACAAACCACGGGAACTCTGTCCATGCTTATTCTTCAGTATTCTCAACCACTCGCACTTCACTCCTGAGGCCATAGCATCTGATGAGCTGGATGTTTGATTGCATTTTTAGTAAAAATACCACTTTATGGTGTTCACCTTTGGTTACCAAAAGCCCATGTTGAGGCCCCTGTGGCAGGCTCCATAGTTTTAGCAGCAGTTCTACTTAAACTGGGGGGCTATGGAATGATACGCATAATAACCATATTAGACCCGCTCTCAAAAGAACTTGCCTACCCGTTCATTATCTTAGCCTTATGGGGCATTTTAATGACCGGCTCAATTTGTCTTCGACAAACAGACCTAAAATCACTAATCGCCTACTCATCTGTTAGCCACATGGGCTTAGTGGCTGGAGGCATTCTCATCCAAACCCCTTGGGGATTTACAGGCGCAATCATCTTAATAATTGCCCACGGGCTGGTATCTTCCGCACTATTTTGCTTAGCAAATACTGCGTATGAGCGAACTCATAGCCGAACCATAATACTAGCTCGAGGACTCCAGATAATTTTCCCATTAACTGCAGTCTGGTGATTTACTGCCAACTTAGCAAATCTAGCATTACCCCCCCTACCTAATCTTATAGGAGAAATTATAATTATTACTTCCCTATTCAGCTGATCTCCCTGGACTATTATACTAACAGGCCTGGGGACACTAATTACAGCAGCTTACTCTCTATATTTATTCCTGATAACTCAACGAGGCCCAGCACCAAACCACATTAAAGGACTTTCACCATTCCACACTCGGGAACACTTACTAATAGTACTTCACCTTCTCCCTGTCATTCTATTGGTAACAAAGCCTGAACTTATGTGGGGCTGATGTCACTAGTAAGTATAGTTTAATTTATAATATTAGATTGTGATTCTAAAGATAGGGGTTAAAATCCCCTTACTCACCGAGGAGGGCTAAAGGCAGTAAGTACTGCTAATACTTATGTCCATGGTTAAACTCCATGGCCTCCTTACGCTTCTGAAGGATAATAGCTCATCCATTGGTCTTAGGAACCAAAAACTCTTGGTGCAAATCCAAGTGGAAGCTATGCACCCAACAACCCTAATCTTATCATCCTCATTAATTTTAGTTATTACAATTCTTATCTACCCACTCTTAACAACACTCAGCCCTTCCTGTAAAAATGCTAAATGAGCCACAACCCATGTTAAAAGTGCCATCAGTACTTCATTTTTTATTAGTCTTCTACCACTTGTCTTATTTCTGGACCAAGGAGCTGAGACCATTGTCACTAATTGACAATGAATAAATACCGGCATTTTTAATATTAGTATCAGCTTCAAGTTTGATCATTATTCATTAATTTTTACACCCATTGCCCTTTACGTAACTTGGTCCATCCTTGAATTTGCATCCTGATACATACACTCGGACCCCAACATGAACCGGTTCTTCAAATATTTGCTTCTTTTTCTAGTAGCCATGATTATCCTCGTAACCGCAAATAACCTCTTTCAACTCTTTATCGGCTGGGAAGGAGTTGGTATTATATCATTTCTATTAATTGGTTGATGATATGGGCGTGCCGATGCAAATACAGCAGCCCTCCAAGCAGTGTTATATAACCGTGTTGGGGATATTGGACTTATTATGAGCATGGCCTGAATTGCAGTCAACCTAAACTCATGGGAGATTCAACAGATCTTCATTTTATCGAAAACCTTCGATATAACAATTCCCCTTATTGGGCTAATTCTAGCAGCAACTGGCAAATCAGCCCAGTTTGGTCTGCATCCATGGCTGCCCTCTGCCATGGAGGGCCCTACACCAGTCTCTGCCCTACTTCACTCCAGCACTATGGTTGTTGCTGGTATTTTTTTACTTATTCGACTTCATCCCCTTATGGAGAACAACAATTTAGCACTCACAACCTGCCTCTGTCTAGGAGCACTAACCACTCTATTTACAGCCGCCTGCGCTTTAACTCAGAATGATATTAAAAAAATTGTAGCCTTTTCTACATCTAGCCAGTTGGGTTTAATAATGGTTACTATTGGCCTTAATCAGCCTCAATTAGCATTCCTGCATATCTGCACCCACGCATTCTTTAAAGCCATATTGTTCTTATGCTCTGGGTCTATTATCCACAGCCTTAACGATGAGCAAGACATTCGAAAAATAGGGGGCTTACATAAACTATTACCCTTTACCTCAACTTGCTTGACCATTGGCAGCCTGGCCTTAACTGGGACACCCTTTTTAGCAGGCTTCTTTTCAAAAGATGCTATTATTGAAGCACTGAATACCTCTTACCTGAACGCCTGAGCCCTCATCCTAACCCTTATTGCCACATCATTTACAGCTGTCTATAGCTTTCGGGTGGTCTTCTTCGTCACCATAGGCACCCCTCGATTCCTCACATTATCTCCTATTAACGAAAACAATTCGCTAGTAATTAACCCCATTAAGCGACTCGCCTGAGGCAGCATTGCTGCTGGACTTATTATTACCTCGAATTTTCTGGTCTCAAAAACCCCTACTATAACCATACCCACCCCCTTAAAAATGGCCGCCCTTGTGGTGACCATTATCGGCTTATTAGTAGCTATTGAGCTAGCCGGATTTACTAGTAAACAATTCAAAACTAACCCCACCACCCTACCTCACCATTTCTCTAATATACTAGGCTATTTCCCAGCAGTAGTACATCGGCTAGCCCCAAAACTGAACCTAGTCTTGGGACAATCTATTGCAACACAATTAGTAGACCAAACCTGGTTTGAGGCTATGGGACCAAAAGGCCTATCTCACACACAAATCAAAATGGCAAAAACTGTTAGTGACACTCAACGTGGTATAATTAAAACCTACTTGACAATCTTTTTATTATCCATAACTCTCGCCGTACTATTAATAAGCGTCTAAACTGCACGAAGGGCACCCCGACCTAAGCCCCGAGTCAACTCTAGTACCACAAATAATGTTAATAAAAGCACTCACGCACTAATTACTAATAAACCAGCCCCAGATGAATATATTATAGCTACCCCACTAACGTCCCCCCGCAGTATGGAGAATTCCTTTAGAACATCAATAACAACTCAAGACCCTTCATACCAATTTTCCCACAGTAAACCGATCACTACCCCAACTCCTACCAGATAAATTAATACATAACCCATTACGGAACGATCCCCCCATGCCTCTGGAAATGGCTCAGCGGCTAAAGCCGCTGAATAAGCAAATACAACGAGCATACCACCTAGGTAGATTAAAAATAAAACTAAGGATAAAAAAGACCCCCCATGCCCAATAAGTACCCCGCACCCCACACCAGCCGCCACCACTAAACCAAAAGCGGCAAAGTAAGGAGCGGGATTAGAGGCCACGGCAACTAGCCCCACAATTAAAGCCATTAACAGTAATGATACAAGATAAGTCATAATTTTTACTTGGATTTTAACCAAGACCAGTGACTTGAAGAACCACCGTTGTTATTCAACTATAAAAACCCTAATGGCAAGCCTACGGAAAACCCACCCTCTTATCAAAATCGCCAACCATGCGCTGGTTGACTTACCAGCTCCCTCCAACATCTCAGTATGATGAAATTTTGGATCACTTTTAGGATTATGCCTAGCCACACAAATCCTTACAGGATTATTTCTAGCTATACACTATACATCTGATATCTCTACCGCTTTCTCGTCAGTTGCACACATCTGCCGTGATGTAAATTATGGTTGATTAATCCGAAATATGCATGCCAACGGAGCATCATTCTTCTTTATTTGTCTCTACATACACATTGCCCGCGGATTATACTACGGATCCTACCTATATAAAGAAACCTGAAACATTGGAGTTGTTCTATTCTTACTAGTGATAATAACAGCTTTTGTAGGTTATGTCTTACCATGAGGACAGATATCGTTTTGAGGTGCCACCGTAATTACAAACCTACTATCGGCAGTGCCCTATGTAGGTGACGTCCTAGTACAATGAATTTGAGGCGGATTCTCGGTCGATAACGCAACCTTGACGCGATTTTTTGCATTTCACTTTTTATTCCCATTTGTTATCGCCGCAGCCATCATCCTACACCTACTATTTTTGCATGAGACAGGATCAAATAACCCAGCAGGCCTAAACTCAGATGCAGACAAAATTACATTCCATCCTTATTTTTCATATAAGGACTTACTCGGATTTGTAATTATACTCCTAGCCCTCACCTCTTTAGCATTATTTTCTCCGAACCTACTGGGAGACCCAGAAAACTTTACCCCAGCTAACCCCCTGGTTACCCCACCCCACATTAAACCAGAGTGATATTTCCTCTTTGCCTATGCCATCCTGCGATCAATTCCGAATAAACTTGGAGGGGTATTAGCCCTCCTTTTTTCTATTCTCATCCTAATAGTTGTACCAATTCTACACACATCTAAACAACGTGGACTAACCTTTCGGCCCTTCACCCAGTTCCTTTTTTGAACGTTAGTCGCGGACATACTCATCCTAACCTGAATTGGAGGAATACCAGTGGAACACCCATTTATTATTATTGGACAAATTGCATCCCTCCTGTACTTCGCTTTATTTCTGATCCTAATGCCACTGGCAGGCTGATTAGAAAATAAAGCGATGGAATGAGCTTGCCTTAGTAGCTTAGCTTAAAGCATCGGTCTTGTAATCCGAAGATCGGAGGTTAAACCCCTCCCTAATGCCAGAAAAAAGAGATTTTAACTCTCACCCCTGGCTCCCAAAGCCAGAATTCTAAACTAAACTATTTTCTGGTCAGTATGGTGTAGTACATATTATGCATAATATTACATTAATGTATATGTGCATTAATGTATTATCACCATAAAATTATTTTAACCATAAAGCAAGTACTAAAATATAGGTTATGCATAAAGCATACACTAATATATCACTCAACGAATTCATCTAAATTGAGCAATTGCTTGATCTATCTAACTGTCGTATCTCAGAAACCTCCTCTGAATGACGTCAACACACATTTACCTAGTAATAATTAATGTAGTAAGAAACCACCAACCAGTTTATATAATTGCATATTATTAATGATAGAACCAGGGACACTACTGAAAATAAGGTATATTATTAATTATTCCTTGTATCTGGCTTCACTTTCACGAACATGGCATGTGTAATCCACCCTAGAGATCTATACTTGCATCCGGTTACTTGTGTAGTTCATACGTTTAATAACCCCACATGCTTCGCGTTCTTTTATTAGGCATAGGTTCTTTTTAACTTTACTTTTCACATGCATTTCAGAGTGCACCCTAAAATGTTAAATTAAGGTTGAACATTTTCACTTGATTGTGATAAAAATAATGAATGATATAAGACATAACTTAAGAATTACATACGTTTATCTCAAGTGCATAACATATCCTTATCCAACACAAATCTATACTATATGCCCCCTTTTGGTTTTCGCGCGTTAAACCCCCCTACCCCCTACGCTCAGCAAATCCTGTTATTCTTGTCAAACCCCTAAACCAAGTAAAGCTCGACCAAGCGCATCAGAGTTAACGAATTTTGATAATGTTAACTCATGTCATCACGTGTTATATATAACATATAAATTTTTAACATCACATTTTTATGCCCATAAATAACCTAAAATTTAGGATTGAAAAATAGTAGCCGGATCTCAATACTAAAATTTCCAATTAAAATAA